GCTAGTGTAGCTTAAATCAAAGCATAACACTGAAGATGTTAAGATGGGCCGTAAGAAGCCCCACGGGCACAAAGGTTTGGTCCTGACTTTACTATCAGCTTTAACCCGACTTACACATGCAAGCCTCCGCACCCCTGTGAGGATGCCCTCAATCCCCCGTCCGGGGACGAGGAGCTGGTATCAGGCACACGATTTTAAGCCCAAGACGCCTTGCTTAGCCACACCCCCAAGGGAACTCTTCAGCAGTGATAAACATTAAGCCATAAGTGAAAACTTGACTTAGTTAGGGTTAAGAGGGCCGGTAAAACTCGTGCCAGCCACCGCGGTTATACGAGGGACCCTAGTTGATTTAATCGGCGTAAAGAGTGGTTATGGAGAATAAGAAACTAAAGCCGAAGACCTCTTAGGCCGTCATACGTACCTAGAGGCTCGAATAACAAACACGAAAGTAGCTTTACCCCTTCCTGCCAGAACCCACGAGAGCTGGGATACAAACTGGGATTAGATACCCCACTATGCCCTGCCGTAAACTTAGATATTTCAATACAATAGATATCCGCCAGGGGACTACGAGCGCTAGCTTAAAACCCAAAGGACTTGGCGGTGCTTCAGACCCCCCTAGAGGAGCCTGTTCTAGAACCGATAACCCCCGTTCAACCTCACTACTCCTTGCTTTTCCCGCCTATATACCACCGTCGCCAGCTTACCCTGTGAAGGAACTACAGTAAGCAGGATGAGCATTGCTCAAAACGTCAGGTCGAGGTGTAGCGTACGAAGTAGGAAGAAATGGGCTACATTATCTGAACCAGATCATTCACGGAAAGTTGTCTGAAACGACCACTCGAAGGTGGATTTAGCAGTAAAGGGGGAATAGAGCGCCCCCTTGAAGCCGGCTCTGAAGCGCGCACACACCGCCCGTCACTCTCCCCGACAACTACTCACACCAAAGTAAGTAACGCAATATTTGTCACAAGGGGAGGCAAGTCGTAACATGGTAAGTGTACCGGAAGGTGCACTTGGAATAATCAGGGTGTGGCTGAGACAGTTAAGCAACTCCCTTACACCGAGAAGACATCCATGCAAGTTGGATCACCCTGAACCAAACAGCTAGCTCAGACCATAGAACCCAAGTTGATAATATAACTAATTCTTCAAGAAGTTGACAACGCAAACTAAACCATTCGACCACCCCAGTACCGGGCGACAGAAAAGGAAAAATGACGCTATAGACAAAGTACCGCAAGGGAAAGCTGAAAGAGAAGTGAAATAACGCACTAAAGTAAATAAAAGCAGAGATTACACCTTGTACCTTTTGCATCATGATCTAGCCAGTAATTTCAAGCGAAGAGACCTCTAGTTTGAACCCCCGAAACCGGACGAGCTACTCCGGGGCAGCCTATTGTAGGGCCAACCCGTCTCTGTGGCAAAAGAGTGGGAAGACCCCCGAGTAGAGGTGAAAGACCTACCGAGTCAGGTTATAGCTGGTTGCCCAAGAAATGAATAGAAGTTCAGCCCCGTTGCGCCCTCACCCACAACAGTTTTACTTAAACAAGGCATGAGGACACCCCCGGGAGTTAGTCAAGGGAGGTACAGCTCCCTTAACAAAGGACACAACCTTAGACAGGAGGCTAAGGAATATATTAACCAAGGCCACAGGTTTCAGTGGGCCTAAAAGCAGCCACCTCAACAGAAAGCGTTAAAGCTCAGACCAATCCAAGCCTATTATAACATTAAAATCTCCAAAGCCCCTAATATTATTGGGCCGCCCTATGCCATCATAGGGGAGACCATGCTAGAACGAGTAATAAGAAGGATAGACCTTCTCCCAGCACACGTGTAAGTCGAATCGGACGACCCATCGACAATTAACGAACCCAATAAAAGAGGGTATTACATCACTGCCATCCCAGGCCAAGAAAACCATGTAGTGAAACATCGTTACCCCAACACAGGAGTGCTCTAGCCAGGGAAAGACTTAAAGAATAAAAAGGAACTCGGCAAACTAGAACCTCGCCTGTTTACCAAAAACATCGCCTCCTGCCACCACCAATTATAGGAGGTCCCGCCTGCCCTGTGACCAAGTGTTTAACGGCCGCGGTATTTTAACCGTGCGAAGGTAGCGCAATCAATTGTCTTTTAAATGGAGACCTGTATGAATGGCATAACGAGGGTTCAACTGTCTCTTTTTTCCGGTCAATGAAACTGATCTGCCCGTGCAGAAGCGGGCATATTCACACAAGACGAGAAGACCCTATGGAGCTTTAGACACCAACCAACCACGAAAAGCGGCCCTAATTGGAGCCCCAAACAACGTGATTCTGGCATAAGTGTCTTCGGTTGGGGCGACCACGGGAGATAGCACAGCTCCCGAGTGGATGGGGGACACCCTAAAACCCAGAGCCACAGCTCTAAGTCACAAAACATTTGACCAATAATGATCCGGCTTAATGCCGACCAACGGACCAAGTTACCCTAGGGATAACAGCGCAATCCTCTCCCAGAGTCCATATCGACGAGGGGGTTTACGACCTCGATGTTGGATCAGGACATCCTAATGGTGCAGCCGCTATTAAGGGTTCGTTTGTTCAACGATTAAAGTCCTACGTGATCTGAGTTCAGACCGGAGTAATCCAGGTCAGTTTCTATCTGTGAAGCCATCCTTCCTAGTACGAAAGGACCGGAGTAATGAGGCCTATGCCCCGAGCACGCCTCCCCCCAACCTGCTGAATACAACTGAAGCATGTAAAGGGGGGCACCCCTCAGCCCGAGAAAATGGTTCGCGCTGGCGTGGCAGAGCCTGGTAATTGCAGGAAGCCTAAGCCTTCCCTCTCAGAGGTTCAAGTCCTCTCGCTAGCTATGCTTAACATCATTATGACCCACATCGTCAACCCTCTTGCTTACATTGTGCCTGTACTCCTAGCCGTGGCCTTCCTCACTCTAATTGAGCGGAAAGTCCTTGGGTACATGCAGCTGCGAAAAGGACCCAATGTAGTTGGCCCCTATGGCCTCCTCCAACCAATCGCGGACGGAGTTAAGCTGTTTCTTAAAGAGCCCGTCCGACCGTCCACGTCTTCTCCACTTCTTTTCCTGGTCACCCCGACTCTAGCCCTCACCCTGGCTCTTACCCTGTGGGCACCCCTTCCTATGCCTTTCCCGGTTGTTGATCTTAACCTTAGCATGCTGTTTATTCTGGCCCTTTCCAGCCTAGCAGTCTATTCTATTCTGGGCTCAGGTTGAGCATCCAATTCAAAGTACGCACTTATTGGTGCCCTTCGGGCCGTCGCCCAAACCGTCTCCTACGAGGTCGCCCTTGGCCTTATTCTTCTCTGCACCATCGTGCTTACAGGAGGCTTTACACTGTCCATGTTTAGCATTGCCCAAGAAGGCATCTGACTCTTGGTTCCAGCTTGACCCCTTGCAGCGATATGATATATTTCCACGCTCGCAGAGACCAATCGGGCACCTTTCGACCTCACTGAGGGTGAGTCGGAACTTGTCTCAGGCTTTAACGTAGAGTATGCCGGCGGTCCCTTCGCTCTTTTCTTCTTAGCTGAGTACGCTAACATTTTGTTCATAAACACCCTATCTGCTGTACTCTTCATGGGAGCCGCACACTTTCCCTCGTTTCCCGAGTTTACTACCATAAATATTATATTCAAAGCCGCCCTTCTTTCGGGCGTATTCCTCTGAGTTCGGGCTTCTTATCCACGATTTCGATACGACCAGCTAATGCACTTAGTCTGAAAGAACTTTCTGCCCGTTACACTAGCGCTTATTCTTTGACACATCTCCCTCCCGGTGGGAACCGCGGGGCTTCCCCCTCAGTTCTAGTTAAGCCTTGGAGCCGTGCCTGAACGCCTAAGGACCACTTTGATAGAGTGAACTACGGGGGTTAAACTCCCCCCAGCTCCTTAGAAAGAAGGGACTCGAACCCGTCCTCCAGAGATCAAAACTCTGGGTGCTTCCACTACACCACTTTCTAGTAAGGTCAGCTAAATAAGCTCTCGGGCCCATACCCCGAACATGTTGGTTAAAGTCCTTCCCCTGCTAATGAACCCCTATGTCTTCACCATCCTTCTATCTACCCTCGGCCTGGGTACTACAATAACCTTTGCAAGCTCACACTGGCTAATAGCATGGATAGGCCTAGAAATTAATACCCTTGCCATTGTCCCCCTAATGGCCTACCAGCACCACCCCCGTGCTGTAGAAGCCACAACCAAGTATTTTCTCGTGCAAGCCACCGCAGCGGCCATGCTTCTGTTTGCCAGCACCACAAATGCGTGAATCACCGGGCAGTGAGAGATTACACAGCTTTCCCACCCCATTGCCTCCGCCCTTGCCGTAGCGGCCTTGGCCCTAAAGGTTGGTCTAGCCCCTATGCACTTCTGACTCCCCGAGGTCCTCCAAGGGATCACGCTTACTACCGGGTTAATTTTATCCACCTGACAGAAGCTGGCCCCATTTGCTCTCATTCTTCAGATTGCTAGCAATGCTCACCCCTACTTACTTACGGCGCTAGCCGTTTCTTCTACCCTAGTGGGCGGCTGAGGCGGACTCAACCAAACTCAGCTACGGAAGATCTTGGCATACTCCTCTATTGCACACTTAGGATGAATGATTCTTGTAGCCCAAATGGCCCCTCAGATGACCCTTATGGCCTTGGTCGCTTACATTGCCATGACTGCCGCTGCCTTCCTCACCCTAAATAATGTGAACTCGACGAAGACCATTACTCTGGCTTCAGCCTGAACTAAGGCCCCAACCCTAACGGCATTAGCCTGTCTCATCCTCCTTTCCCTAGGCGGGCTCCCCCCACTCACTGGATTTATACCCAAATGGCTCATTTTACAAGAGGTCACTAATCAGGGGTTCCCACTTACCGCTACTGTCATGGCCATGACAGCGCTCCTAAGCCTTTATTTCTATCTCCGACTAAGCTACGCCATAACCCTCACCCTCTCGCCCTATACTATTACCTCTACTGCCCCCTGGCGGGCAGCAACGAAGCAGTCCTCCCTACCTCTGGCCACAGCAATCGTCTTGTCGACCTGCCTCCTCCCTCTCACACCAACCGCTCTGGCTCTTCTAGCCTAAGGGGCTTAGGATAGCATTTAGACCGTGAGCCTTCAAAGCTCCTAGCAGGAGTGAAAATCTCCTAGCCCCTGATATAAGACTTGCAGGACTTTATCCCACATCTTCTGAATGCAACCCAGACACTTTAATTAAGCTAAAGCCTTTCTAGGTGGGAAGGCCTCGATCCTACAAACTCTTAGTTAACAGCTAAGCGCCCTAACCAGCGGGCATCCACCTACTTCTCCCCGCCGTCCGGGGAAGAGGCGGGGAGAAGCCCCGGCAGGCGTTAGCCTGCGTCTTCAGGTTTGCAACCTGACATGAACTTCACTACGGAGCTTGTGGTAAAAAGAGGAGTCAAACCTCTGTCTTCGGAGCTACAATCCGCCGCCTAAGCCTTCGGCCATTCTACCTGTGGCAATTACACGTTGATTTTTCTCAACTAATCATAAAGATATTGGTACCCTTTACCTGGTATTTGGTGCCTGAGCAGGGATGGTAGGCACTGCCTTAAGTCTCTTGATCCGAGCGGAGTTAAGCCAACCCGGGGCACTTCTTGGCGACGATCAGATCTATAACGTTATCGTTACTGCACATGCCTTTGTTATAATCTTTTTCATGGTGATGCCGATTCTGATCGGTGGCTTTGGAAATTGACTAGTACCCCTTATGATCGGGGCTCCCGATATGGCATTCCCACGGATAAATAATATGAGCTTCTGACTACTCCCACCTTCGTTCCTTCTCCTTCTTGCCTCCTCGGGAGTCGAAGCTGGGGCAGGGACCGGATGAACTGTCTACCCCCCTCTAGCGGGCAATCTTGCCCACGCCGGGGCATCAGTTGATCTCACTATCTTCTCTCTTCACCTTGCAGGTATTTCTTCTATTCTTGGGGCAATTAATTTTATCACCACGATTATTAACATGAAACCCCCCGCAATTTCACAGTACCAGACGCCTTTATTCGTATGGTCAGTCCTTGTAACAGCTGTTCTCCTCCTGCTTTCGCTTCCCGTATTAGCTGCGGGGATCACAATGCTTCTAACGGATCGAAATCTTAACACAACCTTCTTCGACCCAGCTGGAGGGGGAGACCCAATCCTGTACCAACACCTCTTCTGATTCTTTGGTCACCCAGAGGTCTACATCCTCATCCTCCCCGGGTTTGGAATGATCTCCCACATTGTAGCCTACCACGCCGGTAAAAAGGAACCTTTTGGATACATAGGAATGGTATGAGCTATGATGGCCATTGGACTTCTAGGCTTTATTGTATGAGCCCATCACATGTTCACAGTGGGGATAGACGTTGATACACGGGCTTATTTCACATCAGCAACAATGATCATTGCCATCCCAACTGGTGTAAAAGTCTTTAGCTGACTTGCAACTCTGCACGGCGGCTCAATTAAGTGAGATACCCCCCTCCTCTGAGCGCTAGGTTTCATTTTCCTCTTCACGGTGGGTGGCCTTACAGGAATTGTACTAGCTAATTCCTCGTTAGACATTGTCCTACACGACACATACTATGTAGTAGCCCACTTCCACTATGTGCTATCGATGGGTGCTGTGTTTGCCATTATGGCCGCATTCGTCCATTGATTCCCCTTATTTACAGGATACACCCTACATAGCACTTGAACAAAAATCCACTTTGGAGTAATGTTCGTTGGGGTAAATCTAACCTTCTTCCCACAGCATTTCCTAGGGTTAGCCGGAATGCCACGACGGTACTCGGATTACCCGGATGCCTACACCCTTTGAAACACGGTGTCCTCAATCGGGTCACTAATCTCTTTAGTAGCAGTAATTATGTTCCTATTTATTCTTTGGGAAGCATTTGCTGCCAAACGAGAAGTTTCATCAGTGGAACTAACCATGACGAACGTAGAATGACTGCACGGATGCCCTCCTCCCTACCACACGTTTGAGGAGCCAGCCTTCGTACAAGTACAAGCGAAATAACGAGAAAGGGAGGAATCGAACCCCCGTAAGATGGTTTCAAGCCAACTGCAAAGCCACTCTGCCACTTTCTTTAATAAGACACTAGTAAAATGATTACCTTGCCTTGTCGAGGCAAAATTGTGGGTTAAACCCCCGCGTGTCTTAGCTCAAAGCTTAAATGGCACATCCCTCACAACTAGGATTGCAAGACGCGGCCTCCCCTGTAATAGAAGAACTCCTACATTTTCACGACCACGCCCTAATGATCGTACTTTTAATCAGCACGCTAGTCCTTTATATTATTGTCTCAATGGTTTCTACCAAGCTTACTGACAAATACATCTTAGACTCCCAAGAAATTGAGATTGTATGAACTGTTTTACCTGCAGTTATCCTCATCCTGATTGCACTACCCTCCCTACGAATTCTTTACCTTATGGACGAGATCAACGACCCGCACCTTACTATTAAAGCTATGGGCCACCAATGATATTGAAGTTATGAATACACAGATTATGAGGACCTTGGCTTCGACTCATACATAGTCCCAACACAAGACTTAGTACCAGGGCAGTTCCGACTCCTGGAAACAGACCACCGAATGGTTGTCCCAATAGAATCTCCAATCCGAGTCCTCGTCTCAGCGGAAGACGTTCTCCACTCTTGGGCTGTCCCAGCGCTGGGGGTAAAAATGGACGCAGTACCAGGACGTCTCAACCAAACTGCCTTCATCGCCTCCCGCCCTGGTGTTTTCTATGGGCAATGCTCTGAGATTTGCGGTGCAAACCACAGCTTTATGCCAATCGTAGTAGAATCCGTCCCTCTGGAACACTTTGAGAACTGATCCTCACTCATACTTGAAGACGCTTCACTAGGAAGCTAAACTGGGCCTAGCGTCAGCCTTTTAAGCTGAAGATTGGTGACCCCCAACCACCTCTAGTGACATGCCTCAATTAAACCCCGCCCCCTGGTTTGCAATTCTTGTCTTCTCTTGACTGATTTTTCTAACAGTAATCCCCCCAAAAGTTCTAGCCCACAACTTCAACAACGAACCATCTACCATTGGAGCTGAGAAAGCTAAGCCCGAGCCCTGAACCTGACCATGATACTAAGCTTCTTTGACCAGTTTATAAGCCCCTCATACCTAGGAATCCCACTGATTGCAGTGGCAATCGCGCTCCCATGAGCCCTATACCCCACTCCCACTTCTCGGTGGTTAAACAACCGGGTTTTAACCCTCCAGGGTTGATTTATCAACCGTTTTACACAGCAGCTCCTTCTCCCTATTAACCCAGGGGGGCACAAGTGGGCCGTCCTACTAACATCTCTCATACTCTTCCTAATCACTATCAACATGTTAGGCCTTCTGCCGTATACATTTACACCCACCACCCAGCTCTCCCTTAATATGGGCCTTGCCGTCCCACTGTGACTCGCCACAGTAATTATTGGTATGCGAAATCAGCCCACAGCTGCCCTAGGACATCTCCTTCCCGAAGGTACTCCAGTGCCTCTTATCCCGGTATTAATTATTATCGAGACGATTAGCCTTTTTATCCGACCCTTAGCCCTAGGGGTTCGGTTAACCGCCAATCTCACGGCTGGACATTTGCTCATTCAACTAATTGCTACAGCAGTGTTCGTCCTCCTTCCCCTTATACCGACTGTAGCTATTTTAACGGCCACAGTTCTCTTCTTACTTACTCTTCTAGAGGTTGCCGTAGCAATAATCCAAGCCTATGTCTTCGTACTACTCCTGAGCCTTTATCTACAAGAGAACGTCTAATGGCCCACCAAGCACACGCATTCCACATGGTAGACCCAAGCCCCTGACCGCTCACCGGAGCAGTCGGCGCCCTCCTGCTGACATCCGGCACTGCAATTTGATTCCACTTCCATTCAACTATCCTAATAACTCTAGGGTTAATTCTGACGCTTTTAACCATGTACCAGTGATGGCGAGACATCGTCCGAGAGGGGACCTTCCAAGGCCACCACACACCTCCGGTCCAGAAGGGCCTACGTTATGGAATAATCCTTTTCATTACCTCAGAGGTATTCTTCTTTGCGGGATTTTTCTGGGCCTTCTATCACTCAAGCCTGGCACCTACTCCTGAACTTGGGGGCTGCTGGCCCCCCGCAGGAATTACCCCCCTCGACCCATTCGAAGTGCCACTACTAAACACAGCCGTTCTGCTGGCCTCCGGTGTAACCGTTACATGGGCTCACCACAGCTTAATGGAAGGGGAACGGAAGCAAGCCATCCAGTCCCTTACTCTTACAATTCTTTTAGGCTTCTATTTCACATTCCTACAAGGCCTGGAGTACTACGAGGCCCCCTTTACAATCGCAGACGGAGTGTACGGGTCAACATTCTTTGTTGCCACGGGATTCCATGGCCTACACGTAATCATTGGCTCAACATTCCTTGCTATCTGCCTTCTACGTCAGGTGCTCTACCACTTTACTTCAAACCACCACTTTGGGTTCGAGGCTGCTGCCTGATATTGACACTTTGTTGACGTAGTCTGACTATTCCTATACGTCTCTATCTACTGATGAGGATCATAATCTTTCTAGTACAAAAGACAGTACAGGTGGCTTCCAACCATCTAATCTTGGTTAAAGTCCAAGGAAAGATAATGAGTCTAATTATAACTATTATAGCAATTTCATCGGCGTTATCGATCATTTTAATCATCGTCTCCTTCTGGCTCCCACAGATGAACCCCGACGCAGAAAAGCTCTCACCATACGAATGCGGGTTCGACCCGCTCGGATCGGCCCGACTTCCTTTTTCCATGCGGTTTTTTCTAGTGGCAATTCTGTTCTTACTATTTGATCTAGAAATTGCGCTTCTTCTCCCCCTGCCCTGGGGAACTCAACTGCTCGAGCCCCTAACAACCGTCCTCTGAGCTACCGCCATCCTCGTGATTCTTACATTAGGCTTGGTTTATGAATGAATCCAAGGAGGTCTCGAGTGAGCCGAATAGGGAATTAGTCCAACTAAAGACTTCTGATTTCGGCTCAGACAATTATGGTTAAAATCCATAACTCCCTTATGACCCCGGTACACTTAACCTTTAGCCTAGGATTTGTTCTAGGCCTGACAGGCCTGGCATTTCACCGAACCCACCTTCTCTCTGCCCTTCTTTGTCTGGAAGGCATGATACTGTCGCTTTTCCTCGCCCTATCGCTATGAGTTTTACAGACCGAGGTAGCTAGCTTCTCCGCGGCACCTATAATGCTCCTTGCTTTCTCTGCTTGTGAGGCCAGCACAGGCCTTGCTTTACTTGTAGCGACAGCCCGAACCCATGGCTCAGATCGGATGCAAAGCCTTAACCTTCTCCAATGTTAAAAGTACTGATTCCCACCCTAATGCTTTTCCCAACAATTTGGTTAACGCCTAAGAAATGACTCTGGACATCAACTGTGTCTCACAGCTTGGTCATTGCTCTTTTAAGTCTCACTTGGCTTAACTGAACCGCAGAGACGGGATGAACCCTCCCGGGTAACTATATGGCGATTGACCCGCTCTCTGCCCCCCTCCTGGTTCTTACCTGCTGGCTCTTACCGCTAATGATTCTCGCCAGTCAAAACCACACACAACCCGAACCCGCTGCCCGCCAACGAATATATCTCAGCCTATTAGCCTCCCTTCAGGTCTTCCTTATTATGGCATTCGGGGCCACAGAAATTATTATGTTCTACATTATGTTTGAGGCAACCCTGGTCCCCACACTTATTATTATCACCCGATGGGGTAACCAGGCAGAGCGTTTGAATGCAGGCACCTACTTCTTGTTTTATACCCTGGCAGGATCACTGCCGCTGCTAGTTGCCCTACTGTCCCTCCAATCTTCAACGGGAAGCCTTTCAATGGTTACCCTGAACTTCTGCCAGCCTCTAACCCTTATGTCATGAGGAGATAAGATTTGATGGGCGGGCTGCTTGGTGGCGTTTCTAGTTAAGATACCTCTCTATGGCGTTCACCTTTGACTCCCCAAGGCCCATGTAGAGGCCCCCATTGCCGGGTCGATGGTTCTGGCTGCAGTCCTTCTGAAGCTTGGTGGATACGGCATGATTCGAATGACCACAGTCCTAGATCCTCTTACTAAAGAAATGGCTTACCCTTTTATCGTACTTGCTCTATGAGGCATTATTATGACCGGATCAATCTGTTTGCGTCAGACAGATCTGAAATCGCTGATCGCTTACTCCTCGGTGAGCCACATGGGCTTGGTAGCAGGGGGTATTCTTATCCAAACCCCCTGGGGCTTAACTGGGGCCATCATTCTAATGATTGCCCACGGGCTGGTCTCATCAGCACTGTTTTGCTTGGCAAACACAAGCTATGAACGAACCCACAGCCGGACCATGGTGTTAGCGCGGGGCTTACAAATACTGTTCCCTCTCACAGCCACATGGTGATTCATTGCCAACTTAGCCAATCTTGCACTCCCCCCGCTGCCCAACTTAATGGGGGAGATTATGATCATTACCACCATGTTCAACTGGTCACCCTGAACACTAGTCCTTACAGGACTTGGCACCCTGATTACAGCGGGCTATTCCCTCTACATATTCCTGATAACTCAGCGGGGCCCAGTACCAGCGCATATTACCGGACTCACCCCCTACCACACGCGAGAACATCTTTTAATTGCCCTCCACCTAATCCCCGTTATTCTGCTTATCTTAAAGCCGGAATTCATGTGGGGGTGGTTTTATTGCAGGTATAGTTTTAACGAAAATGTTGGATTGTGATTCCAAAGATAGGGGTTCAAGCCCCCTTACCCGCCGAGAGAGGCCTGTAGCAATAGAGACTGCTAATCTCTACCCCCGCAGTTAAAGTCTGCGGCTCACTCGGCCTTTGAAGGATAACAGTCATCCGTTGGTCTTAGGAACCAAAAACTCTTGGTGCAAATCCAAGCAGAGGCTATGCAAACTACACTGATTTTATCATCATCACTTACACTTATCTTTGCCCTCCTAGCCTATCCCATTCTTACAACCATTAGTCCCACACCTAAACCCGACGGATGAGCTGTATCCCACGTGAAGACTGCGGTCAGTGCCGCGTTTGTGGTTAGCCTTCTGCCATTGTTCATTTTCCTGGACCAGGGAGTGGAGACCATTGTCACCACGTGACACTGGATAAACACGTCTACCTTTAATATTAGCGTCAGCCTAAAATTTGATGCCTACTCTATTATCTTCACACCCATCGCCCTCTACGTGACCTGGTCGATTCTTGAATTCGCCTCATGATATATGCATGCCGACCCATACATGAACCGGTTTTTTAAATATCTCCTCATGTTTTTAATCGCCATGATTATTCTAGTTACAGCTAACAACATGTTCCAGCTATTTATTGGATGAGAGGGGGTGGGAATCATATCATTCCTTTTAATCGGGTGATGGTATGGTCGAGCTGATGCCAACACTGCGGCCCTACAGGCTGTAATCTACAACCGGGTTGGGGATATTGGCCTAATCATGACCATGGCCTGGTTCGCTATAAATCTCAACTCCTGAGAAATACAGCAAATTTTTGCACTCTCTCACAACATGGACATGACCCTGCCACTCCTAGGGCTAATCATTGCCGCTACAGGTAAGTCAGCGCAGTTTGGACTTCATCCTTGGCTACCTTCCGCCATGGAGGGCCCCACACCAGTTTCTGCCCTTCTGCACTCGAGCACAATGGTCGTGGCGGGCATTTTTCTTCTTATCCGACTTCACCCACTTACTCAGTCCAACCCCACAGCCTTAACTATTTGTTTATGTTTAGGTGCCCTCACCACACTATTCACCGCTACCTGCGCCCTCACCCAGAATGATATTAAGAAGATCGTAGCTTTTTCCACTTCGAGCCAGCTGGGGCTTATGATGGTAACGATTGGGCTAAACCAACCCCAGCTAGCGTTCTTCCATATCTGCACCCACGCTTTCTTCAAAGCGATGCTATTCCTTTGCTCCGGATCTGTTATCCACAGCCTCAATGATGAGCAGGACATCCGGAAAATGGGGGGCCTACATAATCTGGCGCCCTTTACCTCTACCTGTCTCACAATCGGCAGCCTCGCTTTAACGGGCACCCCGTTCCTAGCAGGCTTCTTCTCAAAAGATGCCATCATTGAGGCCTTAAACACCTCCTATTTAAACGCCTGAGCCCTTGTCCTTACTCTTATCGCAACCTCATTCACCGCCGTCTATAGTTTCCGGGTTGTCTTCTTCGTCACTATGGGCACTCCCCGATTTCTGCCACTCTCCCCCATTAATGAAAACGACCCCGCAGTTATTAACCCCATCAAACGCTTGGCCTGAGGCAGCATTGTGGCAGGACTGATCCTCATCTCAAACACCCTCCCCACGAAGACCCCCGTCATGACGATGCCCCCTATATTGAAACTAGCCGCCCTCATTGTAACAATCATCGGACTTTTAACAGCCATGGAACTAGCCACCCTTACCTCTAAGCAATTTAAGCCGACACCCATGATTAAACTGCACAACTTCTCAAATATACTTGGCTACTTTCCTGCAACGGTCCACCGTCTGGCCCCTAAACTTAACCTGGTCCTGGGCCAAACAATGGCCAATCAACTGGTCGACCAGTCCTGGTTTGAAGCCGCCGGGCCGAAAGGGCTAGCCTCCACCCAAGCAAAGATATCAACTCTAATCAGTGACGCCCAACGAGGCATCATTAAGACATATCTGGTAATCTTCCTGATCACTACAGGGCTGGCCACCCTCCTGGCCTCTGCCTAAGGAGCCCGAAGGGCCCCCCGAGCTGACCCTCGCGTTAACTCCAGTACTACGAAAAGAGTTACCAGCAAGGCAAGAGCGCACACCACCACCATTACGCCCCCAAAAGAATAAAGCATAGACACCCCAGAAGTATCAGTCGGGGCTATCAAGAACTCCTTGAGATTGTTGAAGCCCCCCACGGCGAAATTATAACAAGTTCGTCAAGACTGCGCTACCAAGAGAGAGATCCCTAGCACGACTAGAATCAGGAATTCATATGGGGCTGCCTCTAGTGTCCCCTCCGGGAAGGGATCGGCCGCCAGGGCGGCAGTGAACGCAAAGACTACTAGCATCCCACCCAAATAGATTAAGAAAAGAACGACAGCCAAGAACGTGGACCCGCCGAACACTAAGATACAGCAAGTCGCCGCAGAACACATCACCAGGCCCAGAGCCGCGAAATAAGGTGACGGGTTTGTCATGATACCAATTACCCCAATGACAAAACCAGCTAGTCAAATGTATTGAAAACTCATAAGAAGTCCTTCTATCATAATTTCTACCCGGAATCTAACCGAGACTAATGACTCGAAAAGCCACCGTTGTTATTCAACTATAGAAACCCTAATGGCAAGCCTACGGAAAACCCACCCACTTATAAAAATTGCTAACGACGCATTAGTCGACCTACCAGCCCCCTCTAACATTTCAGTCTGATGAAACTTTGGCTCACTCCTGGGCCTATGTTTAGCAGCACAGATTTTGACAGGACTATTCCTGGCCATACATTACACCTCTGATATCGCAACTGCGTTCTCTTCAGTCGCCCATATTTGCCGTGATGTTAATTATGGCTGACTAATCCGGAGCATGCACGCGAACGGAGCATCATTCTTCTTTATCTGCATTTATGCTCACATTGGTCGGGGACTCTACTATGGTTCATATCTCTACAAGGAGACCTGAAACATCGGGGTAGTCCTCCTGCTTCTCGTTATGATGACTGCCTTCGTGGGCTATGTTCTGCCTTGAGGCCAAATGTCTTTCTGAGGGGCCACTGTCATTACTAACCTCCTATCTGCCGTCCCTTACGTGGGCGGTGCGCTAGTAGAGTGGATCTGAGGGGGCTTCTCCGTAGATAACGCTACTCTGACCCGATTCTTTGCATTCCACTTTCTATTTCCCTTCGTAATTGCCGGCGCTACTGTTCTCCACCTGCTGTTTCTTCACGAAACAGGGTCAAACAACCCAGCGGGGCTGAACTCAGATGCCGATAAAATCTCCTTCCACCCCTACTTCTCGTACAAAGATCTCCTCGGTTTCGCTGTGATGCTTCTGGTCCTCACCTCCCTAGCTCTTTTCTCACCTAACCTCCTGGGTGATCCGGACAATTTCGTCCCTGCTAACCCCATGGTTACCCCTCCGCATATTAAGCCCGAGTGATATTTCCTGTTTGCCTACGCCATCCTGCGTTCAATCCCTAACAAGCTCGGCGGGGTCTTAGCCCTTCTATTCTCTATCTTAGTACTCATGGTGGTTCCCATCCTCCACACCTCGAAGCAACGAGGACTAACGTTCCGACCTATTACACAGTTCTTGTTCTGAACCCTGGTCGCTGACGTTGTTATCCTAACATGGATCGGAGGAATACCAGTAGAACACCCCTATGTCATTATCGGGCAAGTGGCCTCGGTCCTTTACTTCTCCGTATTCCTGGTTCTCGCACCATTAGCAGGATGGGCAGAGAACAAAGTCCTTGAATGAAAATGCCCCAGTAGCTTAGTTCAAAGCATCGGTTTTGTAATCCGAAGACCGGAGCGTAAAACCTCCCTGGAGCCCAAAGAAGAAAGATTTTAACTTCCACCTCTAACTCCCAAAGCTAGTATTCTAAGTTGAACTATTCTCTGCCACACAGCATTTGAACAGGCGCTGTAGAGCCGGCTCTAAGCAACAGGCACCGCGGGCCGCCCCGCCCGCCTTCTGTCACTTAAGTATATTAGATTTTATCGTTATACTACACCGCGCGTCGCGCGGCCCTGGGTACTATACCCAGGTTTGGGGTAACACATGTTATGCACTGGAGTGCATGACAGCATGTGGGTGCATGCTTGCATGTGGTATAGGTACATATACTGCATTATAGTACATATATCATGGTACTAATACATTATATGTATAATCACCATTCATATTATCTCGATCCATATCAATAATAATTAGACATTAATGAAACTGGGAACAAAAGTGGCGTAACAGATAATATGCGATTAAACAAAGCAAGTAAGATAATGCCGACGGTATACATAAAGCATACATATAAGAATCAGAATATTAATGAAGGGCACCCGGTAAATAGATTAAACCCCATTACATCACTCAAACAGTTTCCTTGCTCTGACCAACAAAAATAGGCACCAAATTACTTAATGTAATAAGAACCGACCAACCGGGTGGAAGAGTGCATATCATGAATGATAAGATCAGGGACAATAATTGTGGGGGTCTCACACAGTGAACTATTCCTGGCATCTGGTTCCTATTTCAGGGCCATAACATTTAGAGTACCCATCCTATTAACTTTCCAGGCATAAGTTAATGGTGGAGTGCTAAGTGGTCCTTTACCCACCATGCCGGGCATTCATTCAAAGTGCATCTGGTTCCTTTTTTCTCTTTAACTTTCACTTTGCATCTGGCGACTCCTTCCTAATGTTAACGTCCAAGGTAGAGCAATTCCCTGCGTGCGGGTCCTAATAGTCCAATGATCTAATGACATATCCTGAAGAATTGCATAACTGTTATCAGGTGCATACAAACAATCTCTTTATTCACTACTATATGATTCTGCCCCCTTCTTCATAAGAATGTTCACGTTTTTCGCGCGGCAAACCCCCCTACCCCCCTACGCTCTGCAAAGCCCGGTATTCATGTCAAACCCCAAAACCATGAGGGGACTCGGCGTGCGTTTACTACAGACAAGTTGTGTTGTGTGTTGTATATATAATGATAAAAATTAACTTTTTTCTGCCACTAACAGGAAACCCCGTAGCAAAAGTGATTTTTAGTCAACAAATTGATCGAAAAGTCCTACGAGACGGCAATTAATGTATTTT